CAGGGGTTTTGGCGGGCTTACTCATAGTATCTAACTCATACGCTATATAAAAACTAACAAATCCTATTAGTGATGCCCATACTCGTGTAAATTTGGGTCTCCCAAATTTAACTGGTATCATAATTTATGAATTTCTGTGTGAATCAAGATTTAGGAAAGGAAGTTTTCGAATCACTGACCCAGGCCTATTGTGGAATCTTACTTAGCAGAATATGGAGGTCCTTATGGCAGAACGGACCGATCTGGTCTTTCACAATAAAGTGATAGATGGAACTGCTATGAAACGACTTATTAGCAGATTAATAGATCATTTCGGAATGGCATATACATCACATATCCTGGATCAAGTAAAGACTTTGGGTTTCCAGCGAGCCACTGCTACATCTATTTCATTGGGAATTGATGATCTTTTAACAATACCTTCTAAGGGATGGTTAGTTCAAGACGCGGAACAACAAACTTTTCTTTTAGAAAAAAACCATCATTATGGGAATGTACACGTGGTAGAAAAATTACGTCAATCCATCGAGATATGGTATGCTACAAGTGAATATTTGAGACAAGAAATGAATCCTAATTTTCGGATGACTGATCCCTCTAATCCAGTCCATCTAATGTCCTTTTCGGGGGCTAGAGGAAATGTATCTCAAGTACACCAATTAGTAGGTATGAGAGGATTAATGTCGGATCCTCAAGGACAAATGATAGATTTACCCATTCAAAGCAATTTACGCGAAGGGCTTTCTTTGACAGAATATATAATTTCTTGCTACGGAGCCCGCAAAGGAGTTGTAGATACCGCTGTACGAACATCAGATGCTGGATACCTCACGCGTAGACTTGTTGAAGTAGTTCAACACATTCTTGTACGTAGAACGGATTGTGGTACTATCCGAGGTATTTCCGTGAGTCCTCAAAATGGGATGACGGAAAAAATTTTTGTTCAAACACTAATTGGTCGTGTATTAACAGACGATATATATATCGGCCTACGATGCATTGCCACTCGAAATAAAGATATTGGAATTGGGCTTGTCAATCGATTCATAACCTTTCGAGCACACCCAATATATATTCGAACTCCCTTTACTTGCAGGAGTACATCTTGGATCTGTCAATTATGTTATGGCCGGAGCCCTACTCATGGTGACCTGGTCGAGTTGGGAGAAGCCGTAGGCATTATTGCGGGTCAATCGATTGGGGAACCGGGGACTCAACTAACACTAAGAACTTTTCATACCGGCGGAGTATTCACAGGCGGTACTGCCGAACATGTACGAGCCCCCTCTAATGGAAAAATAAAATTTGATGAGGATTTGGTTCATCCCACACGTACCCGTCATGGGCATCCTGCTTTTTTATGTTTTATAGACTTGTATATAACTATTGAGAGTCGAGATATTCTACATAATGTGAATATTCCAACAAAGAGTTTGATTTTAGTTCAAAATGATCAATATGTAGAATCAGAACAAGTTATTGCCGAGATTCGTGCCGGAACGTCCACTTTTCATTTTAAAGAGAGGGTTCGAAAACATATTTATTCTGAATCAGAAGGAGAAATGCACTGGAGTACTGATGGCTATCATGCGCCTGAATATCCATATAGTAATGTTCATCTATTACCAAAAACAAGTCATTTATGGATATTAGCAGGAGGTCTATGCAGATCCAATATAGTGTCTTTTTCACTCCACAAGGATCAAGATCAAATGAATGCTCACTTTTTTTCTGTTGAAGAAAGATATATCTTTGATCTCTCACTTACTAATGATCAAGTAAGACATAAATTGTTGGATACTTTTGGTAAAAAAGATAAGGAAATTATTGACTATTCAAAACATTATAGAACCGTATCTCATGGTCATTGGAATCTCATAGATCCTTCTACTTTTATTCGTCAAGATAATTACGATGATTCCTTGTCGAAAAAGCGAAGAAATAGATTCGTGATTCCCTTACAATATGATCAAGAACGAGAAAAAAAACTAATACCCTGTTTTGGTATTTCGATGAAAATACCTAAAAATGGTATTTTACGTCAAAATAGTATTCTTGCTTATTTTGATGATCCGCGATACAGAAGAAGCAGTTCGGGAATTACTAAATATGGGATTGTCGAAGTAGATTCAATGGTAAAAAAAGAGGATTTGATTGAATATAGAGGACCAAAAGAATTTAGTCCGAAATATCAAATGCAAATGAAAGTAGATCAATTTTTTTTTATTCCCGAGGAAGTGCATATCTTACCCGGATCTTCTCCCATAATGGTCCGGAACAATAGTATTGTTGGAGTAGATACACGACTTGCTTTCAATTTAAATACAAGAAGTAGAGTAGGCGGATTAGTCCGAGTAGAGAGAAAAAAAAAAAGTATGGAACTTAAAATTTTTTCTGGAGATATTCATTTTCCTGGAGAGATGGATAAAATATCTAGGCACAGCGGTATTTTGATACCACCAGGAATGGAAAAAAAAAATTATAAAGGATCAAAAAAATTTAAAAATTGGATCTATGTCCAACGGATCGCACCTACAAAAAAAAAACATTTTGTTTTGGTTCGGCCCGTAATCACATATGAAATAGCTGATGGGATAAATTTAGCAACACTTTTCTCTCAGGATCTCTTGCAGGAAAAGGATAATGTCCAACTTCGAATTGTCAATTATATACTTTATGGAAATGGCAAGTCAATTCGAGGAATTTCTCACACAAGTATTCAATTAGTTCGGACTTGCTTAGTATTGAAGTGGGACCAAGAAAAAAAGGGTTCTATAGAAGAAGATATTCATGCTTTTTTTGTTGAAATAAGGGCAAAAGATCTGCTTCGTGATTTCCTCCGAATTGAGTTAGTAAAGTCCACTATTTCATATACCGTAAAAAGGTATGATACGGCAGGTTCAGGATTGATTTCCAATAGTGGATTAGATCGTACCCATATCAATCCTTTTGATTCCAAGGCGATTATTCAATCATTTCCCCAACATCGGGTAACTCTTGGTACGTTGTTGAATCGAAATAAGGAATGTAAATCTTTCATAATTTTGTCATCATCTAATTGTTTTCGAATGGGCCCCTTCAATACTTCGAGATATAATAATGCGACAAAAGAAGTGGATCCCACTATTACAATTAGGGATTTGTTGGGTCCCTTAGGTACTATTGTGCCTAAAATAGTGAATTTTTGTTCATCTTCCTATTTAAGAACTTCTAATCAAGTCTTTTTAAAGAAATATTTGTCACTTGAAAATTTTCAACAGACTTTACAAGTGCTTCAAGTACTTCCATTTCAATACTTTTTCCTAGATGAAAATAGGAGGATTTATAATCCCGATCCATGCAGTAACATCATTTGGAATTCATTCCATTTGAATTGGTGTTTTCTCCATCACAATTATTATGAAGAGGGATGGACAATAATTAGCCTTGGACAATTCCTTTGTGAAAATGTATGTCTATTGAAATATGGATCACGCATAAAAAAATCTGGTCAAATTTTCATTGTTCATGTTGACTCTTTAGTTATAAGATCAGCTAAACCATATTTGGTCACTCCAGGAGCAACTGTTCATGGCCATTATGGGGAAACCTTTTATGAAGGAGATACATTAATTACATTTATATATGAAAAATCGAGATCCGGTGACATAACGCAAGGTCTTCCAAAAGTGGAACAAATCTTAGAAGTTCGTTCAATTGATTCAATATCGATGAACCTCGAAAGGAGAGTTGAAGGTTGGGACGAACGTATCCGAAGGATTCTTGGGATCCCCTGGGGATTCTTGATTGGAGCTGAATTAACCATAACCCAAAGTCGTATCTCTTTGGTTAATAAGATCCAAAAAGTTTATCGATCCCAGGGGGTACAGATCCATAATAGACATATAGAAATTATTGTACGTCAAGTAACATCAAAAGTGTTGGTTTCAGAAGATGGAATGTCTAATGTTTTTTCACCTGGGGAATTAATCGGATTGTTGCGAGCAGAGCGAGCAGGGCGTATTTTAGACGAAGCAATCTGTTATCGGGCAATCCTATTGGGAATCACGAAGTCATCTTTGAATACTCAAAGTTTCATATCCGAAGCTAGTTTTCAAGAAACTGCTCGAGTTTTAGCAAAAGCTGCTCTACGAGGTCGTATTGATTGGTTGAAAGGCCTGAAAGAGAACGTTGTTCTGGGGGGGATTATACCGGTTGGTACTGGGTTCAAAAAATTAGTACATCGTTTAAAGCAAGACAAAAACATTCATTTTAAAATAAAAAGGAAGAATATATTCGAGTTGGAAATGAGAGATATTTTGTTACACCATAGAGAATTATTTTGTTCTTGCGGCCCAAACAATTTCCATGAGACATCAAACCAATCATTTACGTAATTTAATTTAGTAATTCCTAACAAGAAGTTCTTTTTTTTTTACTTGAACTCTCCGGTCCGATTATGTATTTGGTAATCAATAAAATAAAAAAAAAAAAGAATGAAATGAAATTGATGGTTTGAGTTGTAGATCAATGGTCAATCCTGGTAGAAGGTTCCGTCGGAACAATTATTTATTTCACAGGGTACTGAATCTCTTTGAAAAAAAAAAAAAAAACAAAACAGAGAGAAAGTGTGGGAAAATGGAAAGACGATATTGGAACATAAATTTGGAAGAAATGATGGAAGCAGGAGTTCATTTTGGTCATGGTACTAAGAAATGGAATCCTAGAATGGCTCCTTACATCTCTGCAAAGCGTAAAGGTATTCATATTACAAATCTTACTATAACTGCTCGTTTTTTATCAGAAGCCTGCGATTTAGTTTTTGATGCAGCAAGTAGGGGGAAAAAATTCTTAATCGTTGGCACCAAAAAGAAAGCAGCGGATTTAGTAGCATCGGCAGCAATAAGGGCTCGATGTCATTATGTTAATAAAAAATGGCTTGGGGGTATGTTAACAAATTGGTCTACTACAGAAACAAGACTTCAGAAGTTCAGGGACTTAAGAGCAGAACAAAAGATGGGAAAACTCAATCGTCTTCCTAAAGGAGACGCAGCAATGTTGAAGAGAAAATTATCTACCTTGCAAACATATCTGGGTGGGATCAAATATATGACGGGATTGCCCGATATTGTAATTATCGTTGATCAACAAGAAGAATATATGGTTCTTCGAGAATGTGTCATTTTGGGTATTCCAACAATTTGTTTAATTGATACAAATTGTGACCCAGATCTTGCAGATATTTCTATTCCGGCCAACGACGATGCTATAGCTTCGATTCGATTGATTCTTACCAAATTAGTATCTGCAATTTGTGAGGGTCGTTCTAGTTATATAAAAAAGGGTTGATTATCTTATAATTGAGAATCCAATGAGTTCGTTTTTGGTGAACTTTCTTTGATTGTTACTATTTTGGTTTGCTTTTTTTGGAGTGGTTTTGAATATTGAATAATATTGAATAAAAAAGATAAAATGATTGGTATTTTTTTAGGTGATTTCCAGGTATCCTAAATATACGATTCATAACTGAAATTCATAAATGAACGTGGATGAATTGAGAAAGAGATGGTTGAATAAAAATAATTACTTTTTTGAAGTTTGATTTATGTTAGAGGACAATATGAATGTTATACCATGTTCCATTAAAACACTCAAAGGGTTTTACGATATATCAGGTGTAGAAGTAGGCCAACATTTATATTGGCAAATAGGAGGTTTACAAATTCATGCCCAAGTACTTATCACTTCTTGGGTTGTAATTGCTATCTTATTAGGTTCAGTCATCATAGTTGTTCGGAATCCACAAACCATTCCGACCGACGGTCAGAATTTCTTCGAATATGTTCTTGAATTTATTCGAGATTTGAGCAAAACTCAGATTGGGGAGGAGTATGGTCCTTGGGTTCCATTTATTGGAACGATGTTCCTATTTATTTTTGTTTCTAACTGGTCAGGTGCTCTTTTACCTTGGAAAATTATAAAGTTATCTCATGGGGAGTTAGCTGCGCCCACGAATGATATAAATACTACTGTTGCTTTAGCTTTACCCACGTCAGCGGCATATTTCTATGCGGGTCTTAGCAAAAAAGGATTAGGATATTTCGGTAAATACATTCAACCAACTCCAATACTTTTACCAATTAATATCCTAGAAGATTTTACAAAACCTTTATCTCTTAGTTTTCGACTTTTCGGGAATATATTGGCTGATGAATTAGTAGTAGTTGTTCTTGTTTCTTTAGTGCCTTCGGTAGTTCCTATACCCGTCATGTTTCTTGGATTATTTACAAGTGGTATTCAAGCTCTTATTTTTGCAACTTTGGCTGCGGCTTATATAGGTGAATCCATGGAGGGTCATCATTGACTAACTTTCGAAATATTATTTTTTGAAGCTTATCCCAATTTAAGTAATGCGAGGTTCAATATAATTAACTAGGTTGGAGAATAAAATGCAAATATATGCATATATATCTATGTATATATGTAATATATGTAATGTCTATGAGTATCAATCCTTGTGTATGTTTAGAAAAATGGTTTCAGAATACGATTGAATATAATAAAAATTGCAGGTAATTTACGTTATGCAATAAAAAAAGTATATGTTATTTACTAGTTAGATAGGAATTATACCTATCTTTTTTTCTATCCCACTACATTTAGAAGGATTCCAATATAAGTACTTTTTCTATTTTTTCTGTGATTGTGAATTGAATGATAGAAGAGTTTAGAAGCAAGAAAACGCAATGACTCAATATTTTTTTACATAAAACTCTATCATGGGTAGAAACTAAAAACGGTATATCGAAGTAGTTCTGACAATTCAGTAATATTATGATTTCCCTTTTGAATTTTTAGCTATTTCAACTCGCTCCATTTTCATGATAAAGATCAATCAAAAAAAAAAATAAGTGTAGTAAAGTAAAAAGTAAATAGTCAAAGTAGAAGTAGAACAAGAAGTAGATAAAGATAAGTACTAATTTATTAGTTGGTTGTATCATTAACCATTTTTTTTTTTTACGAGGAACTTACCATGAATCCACTTATTTCTGCTGCTTCCGTTATTGCTGCTGGATTGGCTGTAGGGCTTGCTTCTATTGGACCTGGGGTTGGTCAAGGTACTGCTGCGGGCCAAGCTGTAGAAGGTATTGCGAGACAACCAGAAGCAGAGGGTAAAATACGAGGTACTTTATTGCTTAGTCTGGCTTTTATGGAAGCTTTAACAATTTATGGACTGGTCGTGGCATTAGCTCTTTTATTTGCAAATCCTTTTGTTTAATTTTTTATTCTACGATGAAATAAAAAATTAAACAAAAAAAAGGGGACGAGCGGAGTGATACAAAAAGAACTCTGTTCTTTGTTAGTCCTATCTATAAGAGGGGAGCATATGAGAAATATAACCGATTCTTTTGTTTCCGTGGGGCACTGGCCATCCGTTGGAAGTTTCGAGTTTAATACCGATATTTTAGCAACAAATCCAATAAATCTAAGCGTAGTACTGGGTGTATTGATTTTTTTTGG